AGAGGAAAGGGGGAAACAAATCAAAAAAAAACGTTTCGCAGAGCGATCTATTAAACAATTGATACAATTCGATTACTCAACTCAATTAGTAATACCCCTAGAGTCCACTTCTTCCCCATACTACGAGTGAAAGGGAAAATGTAAAGACTACCATTAAAGCAGCCCAAGCGAGACTTACTATATCCATGTAAATTATGTCCCCTATCTCTATGAATATGAAGGAATTATTCCATTATTAATCATTAATAATAGTGGAATCAATGGTGTAGAGTCAAAATGGGATTCTGACCTAATGCTATTGATGAACCAATCCAATGAATGCACTCGTAACAAGTTCCTATATGAATTCTGGTAGAATCGGAAAACATTAAGTACAAGCAAGATACACATCCTTTGGATATTTCAAGGGATCTTACTAATGGAACATGTGGGAATAGTAAGACCCATTGTTTGTTTTGTTGCCTTTCCTAAGCAAAAGGATTAAAAATATACCATCAAGATAGATAACTATCTATCGCATATCTCTATCTCCCACCTAAGCCTTACTGTCTTTGTTTCTTTGAAACAATCGGGAGACACCCTATTACATTCATTCTTGGCGGGGTTACAAAAAAAGAAAGAATTTTTTTTTCTTTTTCCACTTTTATTCTATAAGAGCCAACCACCCATCCAATATTGATTGGATGCCTGAGCACTCAGAGACTCTCGTGAGTCTGGATACAAAGTATTTTCAGTCCTTTCCACAACTCCTAATTGGATTCCCCGTCAGCCTACCCAATCTAATTCAAGACTCAATTAGTGGACCCTACCCTAGTAGGGTAAGAGAATTAGGAAGGATTGATAGTCCTTCCTATAATCAATCCCCCTTGGATCCTAGGAGCAAGGATTTATAGTCCTTTCGGAAACTTCCTTTGGATACCCGGATTTCTGGTCCCTGACTTTCGTAGTTCTGAAATTCAGAATTGTCTGAATTTCAGAATTGAATCTTACTATTGATTTGATTTATCAATCGAATCAAATCAATAGCCCGGAACCTATCAGTAATCAGTAATAAGCGAGGGTTTCTTTATTCATATTGATACCAGTTTGAGCCACACTTGGATTTTTGAAGAAATAATGGAAAGTCTTTTATAGAAAACCCCCTCTCTTGGATTCTTCAAATCCAGTATCGACAGCCCACCAAGTCTTTGACCTCTGCTTCCGCTGGGCAAGACCTTGGCGAGTTCTATTAGCAGAGCAGGATAGAGGATTCCGAGTCTTTTGTTGATCAGGCGACACCCGGATTTGAACTGGGGAGAAAGGGATTTGCAGTCCCCCGCCTTACCACTCGGCCATGCCGCCAAAACGATACAAAATAGATATAGATGAAAATATTCTTGGAGGATTATCGAACCATTTCTTTTTTTTTTATTTGGATCTTGAATACCGTTTTCTTTATACTTTTCAAAAAAGAACTCCCTACTTTTTTTGATTGGATCCGGTTGTTCTCTTCGATTGATTGTATACTATTTCAAAACACACAACACCTAAAAACTTCCCTTCTCTTCTATATTGAAAGAGAAAAAATGGATTTCAAGTTACAGAATGAAAAATGCAGGGCAAACAAAGTGGAACCATTAACTATTGATTGTGAATTCATGAACGGTTCTTGTATTTGGATCCCCTATTTTGTTTCCCTAATGGCATAAGAAAATCAAATTGATACACGACTAATCAGTATCAATTCTTTTCTCTTTTCAATAATCAATCCTTTTCAATTTCAATTATAACAACAATTATGTGTATATGTAAACCCCAGAACCAAAATTGTTACACAGATACACCTAGTCAGGTATCTTATTCTGCATATCCCTATAGGGAATCATCGTGCTTGAATTTTCATTGAATATTTTTCATTGAATATATTGAATAGAAAATCCAAATTTTGATATAGCACGACCTATGTTGCCTCACCTCAAGGGGAAATGCGATAAAAGATGGGATATGCGGATAGCTAGATAGCTATATACGCATGTACTTAATAAAATAAACACAATTTCTCTTACGCACTTCAACCCTATTCTACTAATTCTACTAAAAATATTCTAGTAATTCTACTAAAAAATGGGTAGAAATATCTCTCTTCTCTACGAATCATTTTTCGAACAATGGAATCAATGAAATAAGTTCAGTGCTAAAATAAAAGAAAAGGAAACTCTATACTGTTCCTGATTATTCAGTCTTTATCTCATTCATAGAGAATGAATCAAATCCTGAATCCATTTATGGTACCAAATTTTATCTAATATCCTAATAATGGGTAGAAATTGGATCAATTTGGATATTCTATATAAGACAAGCAAGACTCCTCTAAGTGGCAGAATTTTGTTTCCAGGAATGTTTTATCAATTCATTTCCATTTGATTTGGCTCTGTCGCAAATTCCAATTTGAGGAGAAAATTCTCTTTTATTTATTCCTCCGTTCATACGTATGTATATGGGTTGGAAAAAATTTCATGTG